TAACCCTGATCCCATTGATAACGAGTGGGACCAAACAATTCGATGGGAGTAGTTGCTGAACCATACCACATAGTTCCAGCAACAACAAAAGCGGCAAAAAAGACAGCCGCGATACTACTGGAGAGTACGGTTTCAATATTTCCCATACGTAATCCTTTGTATAGACGTTGTGGCGGTCGAACGCTAAGATGGAATAGACCCGCTAATATGCCCAGTGTACCTGCTGCAATATGATGAGAAGCTATTCCTCCCGGAACAAAAGGATCAAAACCTTCCACGCCCCACGACGGATTTACAGGCTGTACTCTTCCCGTTAGTCCATAAGGATCGGACACCCATATTCCAGGACCGTACAGACCTGTTACATGAAATGCACCAAAACCAAAGCAAGCCACCCCGGAGAGAAATAAATGAATGCCAAAGATCTTGGGCAAATCCAAAGAGGGTTTTCCTGTACGTTCATCAGAAAATATTTCTAGATCCCAATAGACCCAATGCCAGATAGCTGCCAAAAAGCATAAGCCAGAAAACACAATATGCGCCCCAGCTACACCTTCGTAACTCCAAATCCCCGGATTCGTTACAGTTCCTCCTGTGATACTCCAACCCCCCCATGAATTGGTTATTCCTAAACGAGTCATGAAGGGTATAACGAACATACCCTGTCTCCACATTGGATCAAGAATAGGGTCAGAAGGATCAAAAACTGCTAATTCATACAGAGCCATCGAGCCCGCCCAACCAGCAACCAGGGCTGTATGCATTATATGAACGGAAAGCAACCGGCCGGGATCATTCAATACAACGGTATGAACACGATACCAAGGCAAACCCATGGAAAATACCCCTTTATCGAAGAAAAATAGACACTACGTAACTTTATTGCATTGGAAAGGTTCTACTATGACTATCCTATAGACTTCCCCTGTTCAGTAGATTATTTCCTAACAAGGGTTATGATTCTATATTCTATTCGTAATAATGGAAGAATTCTGTTCGTAAGAACAAAGAGAAGCAGATTTATTCTATACTCGATAAGTACCAATATGCAATGGTGGATTGATACCATTTTCTATGAGTAAATGTGTTCATCCTTCATTTATCATTAGAAAGATCTATTCGAAAAAATTTTCCTTTATTTATTTTGTCTTTCTTTCTAAATTTTTCTAATCTATGGATAAAATAAATATGATAAAGTCAATATTATAAATAAAGACAATAAAATCATATTGTTACGTTTCCACATCAAAGTGAAATATAGTATTTAATTCCTTTTTCTTTCAATCCATGCCTATTGGTGTTCCAAAAGTACCTTTCCGAAGTCCTGGAGAGGAAGATGCATCTTGGGTTGACGTATAGTGCGACTTGTCAGATATATTGGGTCATATGGGATTTCCCCGTTCTCTCCCCCGACCGAGATATCCTCTGTTTCGCCCAAGAAAGAGAAATGGAATCATCCAAAAACTGGAGCGTGAACTGAAATTAAATGCATTATTTGGGGAAATTCATAGAATTATATCAATTAGACTAATTTATGGTTGGCTTTGGCTGGACAAAAAAATGAAGTATCCAGACTCCGTTTAGAAAAACCCAATTGGTAATATATCTATGATTACTACGTGTATCATAAATGATTATTTGTAAAGTCATAACAACAAGAAATGAAATGGTGATGGGAAGGTTTGTCCTATATGTGCAAATCAAAATCGGGCGGATCTTTACCCGGAGTAGAGCATAAACCTAAAAAGATGAAAGAGGCCCATTCAGGAACAAGAAAATATCATCGTGATTTGGATTGAATTTCGATGAAAGAATACATCAATGAGAAGTTAATTCGATAAGTTTATTTACCCCTTTTTAATATTATCTTTATATTATCAAAGAAGAAATAAAAATTCATCTTTATTGAAAAATCGAAGAAAAAACAAACCCTTTCATTAAAAAGTTAGAAAAACTCAAAAAATAAAAGAAAGCGGACTGGAATCTATACATTGATTCTTTTCTTCGCAATTTTTTTTGAACCGTATGCATCAAAAGGTGCATGTACGGTTCCTAAGGGAAACAATTTTACCCTACTCAACCGACTTTATCGAGAAAGATTACTTTTTTTAGGCCAAGAGGTTGATAGCGAGATCTCGAATCAACTTATTGGTCTTATGGTATATCTCAGTATCGAGGATGAGACCAAAGATCTTTATTTGTTTATAAACTCCCCTGGCGGGTGGGTAATACCCGGAGTAGCCATTTATGATACTATGCAATTTGTACGGCCAGAAGTCCATACAATATGCATGGGATTGGCCGCGTCAATGGGATCTTTTATTCTGGTTGGAGGAGAAATTACCAAACGTCTAGCATTCCCTCACGCTTGGCGCCAATGAAGTTTTTTTATTTGAGAGAAAAAAGAAAACTATGCCTTCGCCATATGAATATTAAGTAATAATAGCATGGCACTTCGAATTCGATATGCAATTTTTTTTCAAAAGATTTGATTATGTATCGAGAGAGTAGTATGAGATAAAAGATATTTCCGACTTTCTCTTATCTATCGGAAGTCCAATTCAGCGTCACAAACTTGTTTGTTTTCACACCGAAGGGCTCTTAACAATATTTAAGTTATAAAAAAAGAGTGCGAAAAAAACCAAATTTTTCTTTTTTGGTTGGCTCAAAAAGAAACTTTGGGATTGCTGAATCAAAGACAAAAAAAAGAATCCATTTTAAAATAGAAAGCAGCGGAGCCATCATAGTATTTTTGAACTTCTCCGAAAAAAAAAGAAGGGTGGCATTTTGATCATTTACCCATCTGGGGTTGATAGATTCTATTTTTATCTTTCTTGAAGAAGAAATTGGGGTCAATTTGATTATAGAGCCGTATGCAATGCATAAAAGATAATGCCCGTACGGTTGTTCAATTCTATCCTTTTTCCTATATATTCTTTATCTTTCTTTTCTGTTTCTTTCATCACACTAGATAGAACTATTATCAGGGTAATGATCCATCAACCTGCTAGTTCTTTTTATGAAGCACAAACGGGAGAATTTATCCTGGAAGCGGAAGAACTGCTGAAACTACGCGAAACCCTCACAAAGGTTTATGTACAAAGGACGGGCAAACCTTTATGGGTTGTATCTGAAGACATGGAAAGAGATGTTTTTATGTCAGCAACAGAAGCCCAAGCTTATGGAATTGTTGATCTTGTAGCAGTTGAATGAAAAAAAAATGAATTTTGTGCAAATCCGTGATTTGAGATTTTATCTACGAGTTGACTATATAAATATTAAATAAAAAAATCCGGTTAGGATCAATCTAAACCAGCCCATTATGTATATGACTCAACATGCCAACTATTAAACAACTTATTAGAAATACAAGACAGCCCGTTCGAAATGTCACGAAATCCCCCGCCCTTCGGGGATGTCCTCAGCGTCGAGGAACATGTACTAGGGTGTATGTGCGACTCGTTTAGATCATGATCATGAGCTGACACAAAAAAGGCAAGAAAACCGCTTCCAGTATGAATGATCAGTACCAGTGAATAGGATAGAATGGAAGAAAGGACTCCATTCACTATCTAAAAATAAGCCAATCTATCCTTCTATTGTATATAAAGTTTATGGTTTCCATTGGTGCAAATCCAATCACCTGAATTTAAGATGAGAAACAATTCTCCATTGGTAGCAAATGGTTATCCATTAAGCGGAAAAATCTTATTGAAATTCAAAAAAAAAAACAGAAAAATGAAGTTCTCGCCCGGTCAAGAACGGACTACGAGGGTCAGCTACTCAGCTAACTTTCATAATTAAATACCGTTACTGTATAGGTGGGTCTCTTTGTGAAAGACCTATTACTGGATAATTCATGGGTAGAGCCAAAGAGTGTGGTGTGAACTATACAAGTTACCAAGAACATTGATGAAATATTAAATGAAGCCAAAGGCTCCGGTGTATAGAGAAGACCTCACCGTTTAAGAAGTAACCATAGAAACGAGGAAACCCACTATTTCTTTATTCATTTAATTTCTATTTCTTTTTTTTTTGACACCTAGCAAAAGAAAATTTATTATTTCTTTCATATTTCGCAGTAAAATACCAAAAAATCGTGGTTGGGAAGGTTATAGTAGCCAAAGCCATTGGAATTTTTATTTTATACATTGGAAAAATCCGTTATTAGTTATTAATAGGCCAGGACGGGAAAAATAATAACTGAAAGAAAAAAATCAATTAGTTATTTGTCAAAATTTTATTTATTCAATGACTAGAGTTAAACGCGGATATATAGCTCGGAAACGTAGAACAAAAATTCGTTTATTTGCATCAAGTTTTCGAGGGTCTCATTCAAGACTTACTCGAACTATTACTCAACAGAAAATAAGAGCTTTAGTTTCGTCTCATCGGGATAGGGATAAGCAAAAGAGAAATTTTCGTCGTTTGTGGATCACTCGGATAAACGCAGTAATTCGAGAAAAGGGAGTATCCTATAGTTATAGTAAATTAATACATGATCTATATAAGAGGCAGTTACTTCTTAATCGTAAAATACTGGCCCAAATAGCTATATCAAATAGGAATTGTCTTTATATGATTTCCAATGAAATCAGAGAAAAAGTGGATTGGAAAGAATACACCGAAATAATTTAAATGGGGTTCCCCGGAGAATGAACTCCGGGAGGGTGGAGTTGGAGTCAAAATTACTCTGAGAAATGCGCTTAAAGTAGTCAAAATGAATGAACACGTTCAATAAAAAAAGATTTTTTTCCGATTCGTTTTTTTTTTACGACACAAAAACCTGGATTCTAAGATTTGTCAAATAAAACACCAATCCATCTTTGAGTTCGGATTGGAATTCTGATTGAGGTGAACAAAAAACAAGCCTATTTATTTCTGGTTCTAAGACCAGTAGTTCTAGTGGTCGACTCAATTCTTTCAAATTGTTTCTCATTATTGAGAAAAGGTAACAAAGATAAAATACGAGCTTGTTTTATAGCAATAGTAATTAATCG